TCTTATAAGTTAATAAATGGATTAAGGGAAGAAACTTTTTTCAATAGTCTTTAATGGAATGGAATAAAAAAGGAAAAAAATAGGGAAAAGCCCGCTATCGGAATCGAACCGACGACCATCGCATTACAAATGCGATGCTCTAACCTCTGAGCTAAGCGGGCCCCACATAATAAAAATAATAAAAATTTTCTATGCATAGGAATTCAATACACTTATAGTATTAGTGTATAGTGTACTGTCTATAGAAATATAGTAGAAAAATCGTAAAATCTAGAATTTTGGAATAAAATAAATAGTGAATATTATAGAACATAATGATTCATATAGCGATATAGAACTTCTAGTTCTTTATCTCTAAATATAAATTGGATTCTATTTGATTTGATAGTCAATCTTAAATATTTGTTTGTAGTATAGTCAAATTGGATTTTTTTATTCCATTGGAAATTCTTTTTATTACACCTCTTTAGTTATATTATAATAATTCTACTCTTTTTTTCTATTTTTTTCGAAGAAGTTGAATTATTTACTTAGTTATAATTATAACTAATCGGACATTCCTCGGCTTTCGTTCGTAAAGGAGGCAGTTAAGAAAAAAAAAAAAAAGAATCGATCCTTCAAGTATACCAACTTACATGGGAAAAGTTGCAGTAATAAAAACATATAGAAAGGGTATATGTCAATCTATATTGAATTGCCGATATACCAAGGATAAAATCCAATTTGATTGGAGCAAATACAGGTTTAGAAAGAAAATCTTTTTTAGAGATGGTAATCGATACCTAAACCTAAAAAATGCAAAGGTTCCTGCAGAAATGAAAAAAAAAAAATGATCTCATAATGAGATCCTAATCTCAAAACAAAAGGGAAGGGGATATGGCGAAATCGGTAGACGCTACGGACTTAATTGGATTGAGCCTTGGTATGGAAACCTACTAGGTGATAACTTTCAAATTCAGAGAAACCCCGGAATTAAAAAAAAAATGGGCAATCCTGAGCCAAATCCTGTCTTCTCAAAATAAAGGTTCATAAAGCGAAAAGGGGATAGGTGCAGAGACTCGATGGAAGCTGTTCTAAAACAAATGGAGTTGACTGCGTTGGTAGATGAATCTTTTCATCGAAACTTCAGAAAAGATGAAGGATAAACGGATCTATTGAATACTAAAATATCTAAAAAAAAGGAATGACGGCCCGAGTCTGCATCTGTATTTTTTTAGATGAAAAATAGAAGAATTGGTGGGAATTGATTCCACATTCAAGAAAGAATCGAATATTCATTCATCAAATCACCCCACTCCATAGTCTGATAGTTTTAGTCTTTTTTTAAAGAACTGATTAATTAATTGGACGAGAATAAAGATAGAGTCCCGTTCTACATGTCAATACCGACAGCAATGAAATTTATAGTAATAGGAAAATCCGTCGACTTTTAAAATCGTGAGGGTTCAAGTCCCTCTATCCCCAAAAGCCTATTTTCTATCTATCCTACCCCTTTTTTATTTTTTGCTGGCGGTTCCCAATTCCCTTTTATCATTTTTTTTTTCAACGTATGGGGGCGTAAATGACTTTCTCTTATCACATGTGATATAGAATACACATCTAAATTTAGAAAGGAATCCCTAATTGAATGATTCACAATCAATAGCATTACTCATACCGAAACCTACAACTTGCAAAGTCGTCTTTTTAAAGACCTAAGAAATTACATACAGGACTTGGGGAAAACTTTGTAATTCCCCCCCTGTACCTTTAATTGACATAGACCCCAGTCCTCTCCTAAAATGAGGATGGAATGTTCCATTGGAAATGATCTGGATAGCTCAGTCGGTAGAGCAGAGGACTGAAAATCCTCGTGTCACCAGTTCAAATCTGGTTCCAGATACAGGGTTTCGTTGTATAAGACCGTTTTAGAAAGTAATTGATAGGAAGCAAGATCCATATTCATTTCGAATATGGATCATAATTCTTACATATTTTTTCTATATTTACGAGAAATACCCCATCTATTTGATATTTATAGATGGGTAGAGTTTCTTAAATTTCATTTTAAAATATTATTATTATTCTAAACTAAATATTCTAAAATGAAATTTAAGAAACGCTTTTTTTCTTTCGTTCAAAAAATGTTATTTCCTATTCAATCTCCCAATTCCTTCCGATATGACTTTATCGAACCGATCTAAGCAAATCTAAGAAATAGGCTCAGTACGAAGTTCATGATGCAGAACTCGTTTGATGGTTCGGCTCCTATGAAAAAAAAAAAACGGTAAGAATCCCAACGAATTCCTAATTCGATTGTTAGCCTATCTATAATCCATATATCGCCTAATACATAATACAAATGAGATCTCCTTATTATTAATCTAGAATAGAAAGTACAATCTTTAAATCTCTTTGGATAAGTGTAAATTCCTTTCTTATCTATCATTCAATGAGCATCTTGTATTTCATAAAAATTAGGGGCAATATAATCTTTCCGCAAAGGCCATCCTATCCAACT